AAGAAGACCACCTGGTCGCGAAGCTTATCCAGGAGACGTTTTTTATTTGCATTCCCGCCTTTTGGAAAGAGCCGCTAAACTAAGTTCTCGTTTAGGCGAAGGAAGTATGACTGCTTTACCAATAGTTGAGACTCAATCTGGGGACGTTTCGGCTTATATTCCCACTAATGTCATTTCCATTACAGATGGGCAAATCTTCTTATCCGCGGATTTATTCAATGCTGGAATCCGTCCAGCTATTAATGTGGGTATTTCCGTCTCCAGAGTAGGATCCGCAGCTCAAATTAAAGCCATGAAACAAGTAGCCGGCAAATTAAAATTAGAATTGGCTCAATTTGCAGAGTTAGAAGCCTTTGCGCAATTCGCTTCCGATCTAGATAAAGCTACTCAGAATCAATTGGCAAGAGGTCAACGATTACGGGAGTTGCTCAAACAATCCCAATCATCCCCTCTCGGGGTGGATGAACAGATAGTTACTATTTATACCGGAACGAATGGATATCTTGATCAATTAGAAATTGGACAGGTAAAGAAATTTATTGTTCAGTTACGTACCCATTTAAGAACAAATAAGCCTCAGTTACAAGAAATCATATTTTCTACCAAGGTATTCACCGAGCAAGCGGAAGCCCTTTTGAAAGAGGCTATTCAGGAGCAGATGGAACTATTTCTACTTCAGGAACAAACATAAAGAAATTGGTTATTTCATTTGGTAGAGTCTCTTAGTACGACATAAATTGTTGAGAAAAGAAATGGCTCTGATTCGAATCAGTCCAAATATGTTTCTTGGAATAGCAATCCAAACAAAATAGATGTAAATAAATTGCGTCCAATAGGATTTGAACCTATACCAAAGGTTTAGAAGACCTCTGTCCTATCCATTAGACAATGGACGCTTCTCGTCCCGATTCTCTTCTTTCTGATTCCTCCTTTCCATTCCCTGTTTGGATAAAAACAGAAACAATCAGATTGTATGCGTCTTAGGGAATAAAGACGCATATTCAAATCAATGATGGATGTATTATGATTCATATCGAGCGGGTAGCGGGAATCGAACCCGCATCGTTAGCTTGGAAGGCTAGGGGTTATAGTCGACGTCGATTCATCACTATTCACGTCTCTAATTCAAAACCGAACATGAAACTTTGGTTTCATTCGGCTCCTTTATGGAATAAAGGATAGATTCCCCGATTTAGGGCGTAAAGTAACCTAAACGAAAAAATTGACGATGTATGATATTAGTATGGAAATGGAAAGGTATGGAAATAAAAGAAGGAAGTCATAGCAAATCGGAATAAGAAAAATTTGATCCATAACACCTATGTCAGCTTTTCTGTCTGAATGTATCCAAAGCTACTCGCTTTCTAGATGATCCCTCTAGAGGAGGGGTATTATAAAAACCCTTCTAGTTACTTCGTTCCCTATTTCTACTGACATGAATCCTTAGGAAAAGAATCTTATTTCTACCGAGCTGAAACAATATATGCCGATGGCCCCGGTAAACCGAAGTCACCGTTTAATAGCTATTTGGCTTCAATCTCCCCTTTACAAAAATCGAAGATCTAGTTACGATTAGAAATACACTTTTGTATCTTCATCCATGGATCTTTTACTCATACTTATCTAATTCTAATTGGAAAACTCAAAAAATTATGCTTCGCAATTCCATAATCCCAGTTTTTGGATGCAAATCGCGAAAATTATATTCTTCCCCAATTGTGGCATTGATAGGAAAGGGTTAAACCCTTATAAGAAATAAAGTTTTTGATCGGAATATGAACAAACCGAAAGAACCCTTAACTATTTCAGTTGGTAATAGAACGAATCACACTTTTACCACTAAACTATACCCGCTACATTGTGATTATTGTATAGGAATGGCCCATTTGTCGAACAAGGAGATGAGGCGCGATCAAGATATTGTGAATATTAGAGTGCTGACATGCCCTGTCTCCGGGGATACTTGATGAAATAGGGCAAGAGGATAAATAAAAAACCTTTTTGTTTTGCTGTAGAAGTCGTTAATCAGAGGGCCGATAGAATCGGCGAGGTTGGAACAGAAAAAGAAGTTTTGTTATAGTTCCATTTTTTTTTTTATCAAGTCAAGCGTTTATTTAAACAAAACAAAGCTTGTCTCTTAAAGCTTGTCTCTTGAGTACTTGAGGGAACATACATACGCTTTTCCCATTCCAATAAAAAAAAGCAACGATGAATCAAAGGAAAAATAAGGAAATAACAATATAATAAATTTCCTTCATATCATAGAAATCGAAATAGCTCTTGTTGCTGCTTCAACTCAATAACATATTGAGTTTTCCAATTTCTCATTTTAGGTTAGGTTGAAAAGGGGGGGAATGGCCTGGCCAGTGCCTAGCCAGGCCGGGAGAACAAAAGAAGAACCTTTCGAACGAAATAAAATCAAAGAGGGATCTTTTTTTCCTTTAGAGATACCTGTTTTGAATGGTTGTATAAATAGGATTTCTTATACAATTCATATATATCTCTAGAATAAAGAAAAAGAAATATTAATCTTTACTTCACACGTCGTGTCACATATGAATTATTCATTTTTTTTTTTCAATTTGGAGAGATGGCTGAGTGGACTAAAGCGGCAGATTGCTAATCTGTTGTACGAGCTATTCGTACCGAGGGTTCGAATCCCTCTCTCTCCGTTTCCTACGCTCACTTGATATTTATCTTTCTCATTCTATAAACCCCGAGTCCCTTTGGTTTGGTTGGATTGATGATTTCATTGAAATAAATGAAATGTATGGAATAGATCAAATTTGAAGTTAAGAAGATGGATTTAGAAACCAAACCAAAAAAGGAAAGAAAAAATCTATTATTCTTTATTCTTCGCGTCCAGGATTACGTCCTGGGTCATTAGACAGGAATCCGAAGATGAAGAGCGAAACAAAGAATATCACCACCGTATAAACGAACAGTTTGAGAGTAAGCATTACAAATCTCCAAGACCTGTTGGGGGAGAAAAAGGGAATAGATTCTCAACCTTTGTACCATCTCATTTTTTGACACCAAGAAACGAAGTGGTTTTTAGAAAAGAAAGGAATTAATAGGAATTCAATTCATTTGTATTGTAATAAAATAAGGTTCTGATTCCTTCGTTACAAAAATAATCTCGTCATACCTACAATGCGATTTGTTGATATTGCATTGCGGGGGCTCAGAATACCGTATGCGCTCCATGGATGGAGGGTCAGAATGAGGAAATGAGGTGATCCGGATTCACGGAGTCTATTGAAGAATGTTCAATGTTTGAATCGAGGGTTCTTGTCTTAATGCACTACTTATCTCATCTTTCTTGGTAAAATTGGTAAAATATTTTTTTTTTTTTTGAATAAGTCGTGAATCTTTCTAGAACAGTATCAAGGATCTCATCGAAAACTTACAGCAGCTTGCCACACAAAGGCTAAGAGAAAAAAGAGCACAGGTATGACCGGCATAAAATCCACGATTGGGTTCAAAAAAGCATAAGCCTCGGGCAATTTTGCGAAGAAAAAACCACTCGGCTGAAGGGCAGAATTAAGACAGATACAGATTAAACTAAAGATATTAGGCATAACAAATATTTTGTTCTTAGAATAATATCATTTTTATTGAGTTATTTCTTGAAGGGAAAAAATAAAGAAAGAGGGTAGGTAAAAAAGTCCTTCTTTCTTTGAATTCCCCCAATCAAAGATCCTTCAATTGTCAAATTGAATTATACGGAATCATACTTTCATACAATATCTTAATTATCTTAATTTAATTATATGTAATGATCAATGAATTTAGTTTTATTCCGGATCTACACGTGTCGAATCTCAGCAACAACTTCTTTCTTCCATAGATACTGGGCTGGAATTGACGAACACCCGATACCAATATTAATGTATATTCGTGTTTGAATAGAAACATAAATGGGGCGTGGCCAAGCGGTAAGGCAACGGGTTTTGGTCCTGTTACTCGGAGGTTCGAATCCTTCCGTCCCAGATTAATTCCATCTTAACTTAACAAATATTATTTGTTCTCTTTAATCATCTAAATTTCTATTTAGGAGGTTCATGTTGGATACAATGTAATCGTAATCTATTCTTTATTTCTAGTTTTTTTCTTTCTAGTTTGGTTTTTAATGTTAATGATTCTTTTCTGAATTAGACTTTAGCTTTCTATTCTGTATTCTGTTTCCTACACACGGAATTCACTTTCAATGACTGACACACGTATGAAAAATCCATGATTTTGGTATAGGCGTGTGGGGAGCATAGACATAGATCCATTGAAAAGATATTTTTTTTGATTTAATTCAAAATTGGATTATTCAGTCTATGTCCATACCGTTCATATTGGAGTTGGTTAGTCAAAAGAAACTTTATGCTTGAATCCAGAAAATTCTGATTCCTGCATGATCCATTCTGAGTCGAAATGTGAAAGAAACCTCTTCTATCTTCTAACTTTTAATTAATGGTAAAGCAGATATGGTAATCGTATCTCATTTAATAATTATCCCAATTTAGAATTCATTTTATTTGGATTCTAATGAGGGTTCGAGTTCGTGGTACCAATTCCATCAACGGGATTCGAGTTCCTAAGACTGGACTCAAATGAAAAAATGGGAATAAAAAACGGATCTGGACCTGTTTTGTTTTGCACTTATACGTGTCTGGTACTGGTATAGCACGCAGCTTATACAGCTTATAAGAAAAGAAGATTCTTTTGTTGGTTGACCGGGTATGCATGATTCATAATCCAGATGAAATGTTTTTTAGATATGTGATGTGCTGATCAACAATGGAAGGTATCAATTGAAATATCTGTGGCTATTCCCGATTTCATCAACAAACAATCAAGTTCAATAGGAATAGATGCATTGTATTGTACCCAATTTGCATCTGGTTCTAATGAACTGATGAATAATGGAATTGTAAATCCATTGGTAGGCAGAATCGTGGATTTAATTTACTTGACTTTATCGAACGACTCTGGAAGCAAAAAAGCAGAATATGCCGAAAAGAAGCATGCCACCCTTTTGTATTGTTATTGTTCTATTTCAGTAAGAACAAACAACAAACAGTCTTTGGTTTCGGTCAGAAATTTCTGTGATGCCTTAAAATATCCACGATTACCCGCCACGATTACCCGCGGTAACAGCTGTATATATAACATAACCCGATGGATACCGAAAGATCATGCTGCTTTGATTCTGATATTCTCAATCAGATTCAAGAATGAATCGAGGACGTTCACTTTATCTTATTTACTTTACTGTGTCTTTTTTTATTCATTTTTTGACTTTTACTATATTTCTTATTATGTTTGATGCTCATGAACAAAGAAATGAAATTAGTTTTAGATTTTGTTTCTCGTCCCATTTATCTGGTTTAGACAGTTGATGATTTAAGGAAAAGCAAAATGAAATTTCATGTTATTATGATGATCAAAATGATCAAATTGACGTCTAGGAGATATACGTAATTAAAGTTATTCGTTGTGATTGCACAGACTTGCTGATTGATTCATAGATCAAATTGAGTCTTTACGGAAGAACTGCTTTCCACCAATAGCAATGATGGCAAAGTACGAGATTTGTTTATGTGAAACCATTTTTAATGAATCCTTGATACTCGATGAAGTCTGAGATTAGTTAATTTATCATTTACCATCAAACCACTTTGGCCCTTTCTGGTTCATTGGAATGGCTTAATCAGTTACTAACTCATTCTTTTCCGGTATTGGAAATCCAATTAAAGATCTTTAGTTTAGCTTAGTCGTTCGAGCAAGAATTGGCTCATTTCACTCATGACTGATTGTCACAAATGATCAGGTTGTTAACTAACTTCTTGTTTATTCGTCTTTCTTATAAATGGTGAAATAAATGATTCATACGCTAGAATCAGGGGGCAAACTGGATACTTGTTAGATATACATATGCGTCCATGGAGAATATTAAAAAATAGAATAAAAGATCAATCAATGACTATTCATGATTTAATTCCATATTGAATCAATCCCGTACCGATTCCGAATTATAGGAATTTTTGTTATGGTAAAACTTCGTTTGAAACGATGTGGTAGAAGGCAACGTGCGACTTGAATGACATGATCGGCTGTGGATTTTTACATCCATCATCTTCAATGAGGATGCTCTTGGCTCGACATATTTTGTTCTGTTTCACCATTACTCCACGATGTTGGGTTGTAATGTAAATAAAATAGTACATGATGGAGCTCGAGAATAAATGATTATCAGAGGCAGGATCTAGGGTTAGTGCCAATTAATAATTTGGAACGACTTCGTAAGTATATCTTCGATATAGAAAAGGTCAAATTGGACCGACTTTTCAATAAAAAAAAAGTTTGCTGTAATTGGTGAGACTATTTCGATGATAAAGAAGTGTATCACAGGGGAATTAATGGAATTGAATCGTTCGTATGATTCTTCGACGTAAAGAAATAGCCAAAAGGTATGTTGCTGCCGTTCCGGAAGATTAAAGATCACCGAAGTAATGTCTAAACCTAATGATTCAAGGATAAGTGATTCCAAAACAAGAAAACACCATTTTCAATGATTGTCTCAATCAAGTGGATTGGATCATAATAAGTAAGAAATGGAAATATATTCCAGACGAGACAAAAAAGGGGTTATAGACCGCTCAATAAATATTTATTTAAGGATTTTTTAAGGATTTCTTTTTGAGTCCTTTGAGAATTACCCAACTTGAGTTATGAGGACGAATGATATTTTTATTTTATAGGAAGGAAGAAGGAAAAAAGACGACTTCAATCATAATTGAATTGATGATTTCAAGGATCCGTTTGCTATAGATTTATATCCATAAATTTTAATCATTCTTTCTCGAGCCGTATGAGGAGAAAACTTCCTATACGTTTCCAGGGGGGGGGGGGGTATTGCCCATCGATCTATCCCAATGAGCCACCTATCGAATCATTGCAATTGATGTCAGATCCCGAAGAGAGGGAAGAGATCTTCGGAAAGTAGGCTTTTACGACCCGATAAAGAATCAAACTTATTTAAATGTTCCTGCTATTCTATATTTCCTTGAAAAAGGAGCTCAACCCACGGGAACTGTTCATGATATTTCAAAAAAGGCAGAGGTATTTAAGGAACTTCGAGTTAATCAAACAAAATGAAATTAATGAAATCAAAAGATGGACCGGTATAGTAGCTAGTTCTAGTTTTGTTTAATTGTTTCTTCGCCACTCTCTCATACCTATTCGCTATTGTTCCTATATGGTTTGAGATAATGTAAGGACAAAGAATGACAAAGAATTTCTTTGTCTTTTTATATTTATATGAATATGAGAGGGATAGAAAAAGGATTATATTATATGTCATAACTGAAATCCATGAAATTAGGGGATTACCATTAATCTGATGGTTTTCCTTGGGACTCCCTCACCTCAAGAAACAAGAGGTCAATCTTTGGGCCTATAGTGATAGTGAATAAATACGATATTCTTTTTTACCTACTTCTTCTTTACTTCACTTCATTTTCATTTCTTGTAGTGCCAATCTAACACAAGGCCTTATCTTATTTATATTTAGTTTATTTATTGTATTTTGTTTGATTTGATATTGTATTTTGTTTGATTTGATTTCCCAATATTTCGTTTGTATTGACAATGGTCTCTCGAACGAATAGAATACAATAGAATTCGATCGTAGATAAATCGATCTATTCTTGCGGTTTCATAGGTTTGGTTTTTTACTTCATTCAAAGGATTGGTTTGAGGGATCGTCTGTGACACAGGAAGTCTTTTTTTTATTTACTAAAGCTATACTTATCTGTGAATCTGCTCTTCTTTATTGTATAGATTTTTTAGAATCATAGTTTCTTCTAAACTTGCTGTTATTCTTATGCTTATGTTAGTTCAATGTTTTGACTTGACTGGTTCCGGTAATTTTGACTTGACTGGTTCCGGTAATCAAATCTCTTGATTTTTATTCCGATCGTAATTAGATCCTTATCTGGGTTGCTAACTCAACGGTAGAGTACTCGGCTTTTAAGTGCGGCTATGATCTTTTACACATTTGGATGAAGCGGATTCGTCCATACCATCGGTAGAGTTTGTAAGACCACGACTGATCCTGAAAGGGAATGAATGGAAAAAACAGCATGTCGTATCAATGGATAACTCTGAGAATACTTCATTCTTATCTGGTCATATCAGATCGGTAAAAAATGTCCTTTTGATTCTTAGCTAGAACGGTTCAAAATTCATTCACAGTTGGGTCAAGTGAATAAATGGATAGAGCTATATGGCTCCAATTATAAGGAAAAACCAAAAGCAACGAGTTTCCGTTCTTATCTGAATTCGAACGAATACCCGATCTAATTAGACGTTAAAAATATATTAGTGCCTGATGCGGGAAAGGGCTCTCCTGCGAGTGGATCATTGATTCCTTTTAAAAAAAATCCTAACTATTCACTGTTCTCCATTAGTTACTGGAGTGTAACCGAATGTGTATAAGAAACGGTGTACTGATAAATATAACTCATTCCAAAGTCAGAAGAGCGATCGGGTTGCAAAAATAAAGGATTTCTAATACACAATCTCTTGTAACTATACCCAAACACGAACGAGTTGGATGGAAAAAGAGAGGATGCGTTGATTAGACGTCTTGTCTCCAGGTATATCAGTTTTTACGATATACCTTGTTAGGACCATATCGCACTATGTATTGATTATTTAATAACCCAAGAAATCCTCCCCCGCATGCGGTTCAAGTTTCATTGCAAACAAATGGATAAATTGCAATACGAATTGCAAGGCTATTTAGAAATAGATAGATACCGGAAACAGCGCTTCTTATATCCACTTCTTTTTCGGGAGTATATCTATGCACTTGCTCATGATCATGGTTTAAATAGTTCGATTTTTTATGAACCCACGGAAAATTTAGGTTATGACAATGACAATAAATCTAGTTCACTAATTGTGAAACGCTTAATTACTCGACTGCATCAACAGAATCATTTGACCATTTCGGTTAATGATTCTAGGTTCGTTGGGCCCAACAGGAGTTTTTATTCTCAAACGATACCAGAGGGTTTTGCAGGAATTATGGAAATTCCATTCTCGGTGCGATTAGTATCTTCCCTAGAAAGAGAAAGAATAGCAAAATATCAGTATCAGAATTTACGATCTATTCATTCAATATTTCCCTTTTTAGAGGACAAATTATCACATTTATATTATGTTTCAGATATACTAATACCCTACCCAATCCATCTGGAAATCTTGCTTCAAACTCTCCGCACTCGGATACGAGATGCTCCTTCTTTGCATTTATTGAGATGTTTTCTACACGAGCATCATAATTGGAATAGCCTTATTACTTCAAATAAATCCATTTCCATTTTTTCAAAGGAAAATCAAAGATTATTCTTGTTCTTGTATAATTCTCATGTATATGAATGCGAATCCGTATTAGTTTTCCTTCGTAAACAATCCTCTCATTTACGGTCAATATCTTCTCTAGCCTTTCTTGAGAGAACACATTTTTATGGAAAAATAAAACATCTTGTAGTGACGCCTCGTAATGATTCTCAAAGGACCCTGCCCCTCTGGTTCTTCAAGGAACCTTTGATGCATTATGTTAGGTATCAAGGAAAATCAATTATGGCTTCAAGGTGTACTAATTTACTGATGAAGAAATGGAAATATTATCTTGTCAATTTCTGGCAATGTCATTTTCACTTATGGTCTCAACCGGGTAGGATCCATATAAATGAATTATCCAATCATTCTTTCTCTTTTCTGGGCTATCTTTCAGGTGTACGACTAACGCCTTGGGTGATAAGGAGTCAAATGCTAGAGAATTCATTTATGATCGATACTGCTATTAAGAGATTCGATACAATAGTCCCAATTTTTCCTCTGATTGGATCGTTGGTTAAAGCAAAATTCTGTAACGTATCAGGGTATCCTATTAGTAAGTCAGTCTGGGCCGATTCGTCGGATTCTGATATTATTG